AATTATTGGATTTATAACAATGAACAAAAAAAATACAACTTAAAGAACGAATTTATAAGTAGAATAAAAATTCTAGAAAAAGAAAAAGGATCTTTTGCTTTAAATATACTAGAAAAAAGAACCAGATTGTGTGATGATGAACATGAACAAGAATATTTACCCAAAATGTATGATCCCTTTTTGAATGGGCCTTATCGCGGAACAATAAAAAATTTAGATTCACATGAAATCATGACTGATTTAATAACTTCAAGAGCGGATTCCATAGAAATATTGTGGATAAATAAAATTCATGGTCTATTTCATAAAAATTCTCAAACATTTGAACATAGGTTTTATTCTGATGAGGCATTTTTATCGAATCCTATTGAGAATTCCTTAACCTCAATTGAAAAATTTTATTTTGAACGTGCGCAAGGAATAGATTTAGAAAGTCAAGCAAAATCTTTTCAATTTTTATTCGATGTAATTACAACTGATCCAAATGATCTAATAAAAATTAGAAAAAATTCTATTGGAATGGAAGAAATTAGTAAAAAGGTTTCTAGATGGTCATACAAATTAGCAGATGATTTAGAAGAAGAAGAAGATGAAGAAGAATCGACGGAAGATCCTGAAATTCGGTCAAGAAAAGGGAAACGCGTGATAATTTATACTGATAACGATCAGAGTACTAATTCGAGTGCTACTAATAATACTACTAGTAATACTAGTGATGAAGAAGACGAGGTAGCTTTGATACGTTACTCACAACAATCTGATTTTCGCCGTGGTATAATCAAAGGATCTATGCGTGCTCAAAGACGTAAAACAATTATCTGGAAAATGTTTCAAGCAAATGTGCATTCTCCACTTTTTTTGGATCGAATAGACAAAACGTTTTTTTTTTCGTTTTTTGATATATCTAAAATTAGGAATTGGTTAGGAAGAACTTCAGAATCTAAAATTTCTTATTTTGAGCAAGAACACACAAAAGAAAACGAGAAAACAAACGAAGAGAAAGAAGAGGAAAATGAACGAATAGCAATATCAGAGGCTTGGGATAGCTTTATATTTACTCAACCAATAAGAGGTTTAATCTTAGTAACCCAATCTTTTCTTAGAAAATATGTTATATTACCCGTATTGATAATAGCTAAAAATAGTAGTCGTATGTTATTATTGCAATTCCCCGAATGGTACGAGGATTTGAAGGAATGGAATGGAGAAATGCATGTTAAATGTACTTATAATGGTGTTCAATTATCAGAAACAGAATTTCCAAAAAATTGGTTAAGAGATGGTATTCAAATAAAGATTCTATTTCCTTTTTGTCTGAAACCTTGGCAAAGATCTAAGGTACGATTTAATCATGGAGATCAGCGAAGGCGAAAAAAAGAGAAAAAAGATAATTTTTGTTTTTTAACAGTTTGGGGAAAAGAAGCAGAGCTACCTTTTGGGTCTCCCCGAAAACGACCTTCTTTCTTTGAACCCATTTTAAAAGAACTCGAAAAAAAAACGATAAAAGCTAAAAAGAAAATTTTCCAAGTTATAAGAGTTTTCAAAGAAAGAGGAAATGGGGTTCTAATAGTTTCAAAAAAAAAAACAAGATGGGTCATCAAAATAATTTTATTTATAGACCTAATAATGAAAGAACTTGAAAAAGTAAAACTCGTATTAAAATCGAGTAGGGTTAAAGTATATGAACCGAATGAAAATGGAAGAGATCCTAATATAAATAATAAGATTCTTCGCGAATCGACCATTACAATTCAATCCCTAAATTGTGTAAATGCAAATTATTCACTCATCGAAACAAAAATGAAAGATCTTGCTAATAAGATAATCCCAATTAGGAGTCAAATAGAAGGAATCACAAAAGACAAGAAAAAAATGGTTCTAATTTATGATGATAAAAGATCGGAATTACAGAAGGATATTTGGCAAATATTAAAAAGAAAAAATATCCGATTAATACGTAAATCGCGTTATTTTTTTAAATCTTTCATTGAAAAAATATACATGAATATATTACTATGTATCATTAAGATTCCAAAGATCAATGCACAACTTTTCTTTAAATCAACAAACAAAATTTTCACTAAATCCATTTATAATGATAAAACAAATCAAGAAGGAATTGAAAAGACAAATCAAAATACAATGAACTTTATTTCGACTATAAAAAAGTCGTTTTATAATACTTTTTATAATACTAATTTTAGTATTAGCAAGAAAAATTCTAATATTTATTGGGACTTATCTTCTTTGTCTCAAGCATATGTATTTTACAAATTCTCGCAAAATCAATTACTTAACAAATATCCTTTGAAATCTGTACTTCAATATTATAACACCTATCCTTTTCTTACAGATATAATAAAGAATTATTGTACAACACGAGGAATATTTGGTTCCAAACCAAAGCATAAAAAAATGCATAAGTATAGAATGAATAAATGGAAAATGTGGTTAAGTGGTCATTATCAATACAATTTATATCAGACTAAGTGGTCTTATTTAGTATCGAAAAAATGGCAAAATAGGGCCAACCAATGTCGTATAATTCAAAAGAAAGACTCAACGAAATCGGATTTATATAAAAAAGAAAAAGACCAATTAATTCATTACATGAAAGAAAATTACTATGCAGTAAATTCATTGATAAGTCAAAAAGAAAAAGACAAATTGAAAAAACATTACGGATATGATCTTTTATCATATAAATATATAAATTTTGAGGATAATAAGAACTCATATATTTATGGGTCAACGTTACAATTAGAAGAAGTAGAAAACAAAAAAATTTCATATAATTTCAATACACTGAAACCCGAACCATTTTATGGATTGATAAGGATAGTTATTAATAATTATCTAGAAAAAAGATTTCTCATTGATACGGACAAAAATATGGATAGACAATTTTTTGATTATAAAATTCCCCATTTCTGTATTAGAAATAATATTGATATTGAGACCCGGGCCAATACGCATATCAACACCAAGATTCATAAAAATACTAAAAATCTAAATTCTCAAAAATTAAAAAAAAATTCCTTTTTTGATTGGATGGGAATGAATCAAGAAAAATTATATCGTACCATATCAAATCTAGAACCTTGGTTTTTCCCAGAATTTATACTACTTTTTAATGCATATAAATTTAAACCGTGGATCATACCTACCAAATTACTTATTTTCAATTTTCATTTCTATGAAAATATTAGTAAAAGTAAAAAGATCAATGTAAAAAAAAAAAAAAATGAACAACAAGGTCAAGGAAATCTTGTATCATATTTACGAAAACAAAATGAAAAAGATGTTGACGTAGATTATACAGGAATAGAGATTAAAAAAGATAGAAAAAAAAAACAATCTAAGCGCAAGAAAGAAGCAGAACTCAATTTCTTCTTGAAAAAATATTTTCTTTTTCAATTAAGATGGGATGATCTCTTGAATCAAAGAATGATCAATAATATAAAGGTATATTGTCTTCTACTTAGACTGATAGATACAAAGGAAATAGCTATATCCTCAATTCAAAGAGGGGAGATGCATCTAGATGTAATGTTGATTCAGAAAGATCTAACTCTTACAGAATTGGTAAAAAGAGGCATATTTATTATCGAACCAATTCGTCTATCTATGAAAAGGGATGGAAAATATATTATATATCAAACCATAGGTATTTCATTGGTTGATAAGAATAAACGCCAAACTGATGGAAAATACATAATAAAAAAAGAATATGTTGATAAAAAAAAAATTCATGAATCTGTTGCACAACACAGCAATACACTTGTGACTAAAAACAAAAATTATTATGATTTCCTTGTTCCTGAAAATATTCTATCCCCCAGACGTCGTAGAGAATTGAGAATTTTCGTTTGTTTTAATTCTCAGAATTGGAATATTATGGATAGAAATCCAATATTTTGTAATCAAAACAACTGTGGACAATTTTTTAACAAGGAAAAACATCTTAATACAGATAAATACATTAAATTCAAATTTTTTCTTTGGCCCAATTATCGATTAGAAGATTTAGCTTGTATGAATCGTTATTGGTTTGATACCAATAATGGCAGTAATTTCAGTATATCAAGAATATATATGTATCCACGATTCAGAATTCTTTAAATAATATAATAGTATATAATAAATATAAAAAACATAGTATATTTCCTAATATATCTTATATCTATTTTTTTTATCGAAAAAAGCATTCTCTTTCCTGAATAGAAAAATCTTGAATAAAAAAAATGGATCGTTCCTTTCTATCCAAATCAAATTTTCAATTTGATTTGGATAGAAAAAATTCTATATGAAGAATGAAGAAATGAAATTTTTTTTTGTACTAGATTCAAATAACTGGAAATAACAAGTATAATCAAAATTTTTATTTTTCCTGATCGGTAAAATCTGCGTAAAAGAAAAAAATAGCAAATTTTGTTTTTATGGTCAAAAATTCATTCATCTCAGCTATTCGACAAGAAAAAGAAAAAAACTGTGGATCTGTTGAATTTCAAGTATTTAGTTTCACTGATAAGATACAGAGACTTACTTCACATTTAAAATTACATAAAAAAGATTTTTTATCACAAAGGGGTCTACGAAAAATTCTGGGAAAACGTCAACGGCTGTTGGATTATTTGTCAAAGAAAAATCGAGTACGTTATAAGAAATTGATTAACCAGTTGGGTATTCGGGAGTCAAAAACTCGTTAATTTGAAGTTTGAGATTGGTTTGAATTTTTTCTTTAGTTATTAGATTTTTCATTTTGATGAACTTCATTTTGCTAAATTCATGGAATAATGAATTGAATTAAGGAAGAAAAGTTATGACTATACCAGCTACAAGAAAGGATCTCATGATAGTTAATATGGGTCCTCACCACCCATCAATGCATGGTGTTCTTCGACTAATTGTTACTCTCGATGGTGAAGATGTTATTGATTGTGAACCTATATTGGGTTATTTACATAGAGGGATGGAAAAAATAGCGGAAAATCGAACAATTATACAATATTTGCCTTATGTAACACGGTGGGATTATTTAGCCACTATGTTCACAGAAGCAATAACAGTAAATGCACCAGAACGATTAGAAAGTGTTCAAGTACCTAAAAGAGCTAGTTACATTAGAATAATTATGCTAGAACTGAGTCGTATAGCTTCTCATTTATTATGGCTTGGACCTTTTATGGCAGATATCGGTGCACAGACTCCCTTTTTCTATATTTTCAGAGAAAGGGAATTGTTATATGATCTATTCGAAGCCGCTACAGGTATGCGAATGATGCATAATTATTTCCGTATTGGGGGAGTTGCTGCCGATCTACCTTATGGCTGGATAGAGAAATGTTTGGATTTTTGCGATTATTCTTTAACAGGAATTGTTGAATATCAAAAACTTATTACGCGGAATCCTATTTTTTTGGAACGCGTTGAAGGAGTGGGCATTATTGGTGGAGAGGAGGCAATAAATTGGGGTTTATCAGGACCAATGTTACGGGCTTCTGGAATCCAATGGGATCTTCGTAAAGTTGATAGTTATGAGTGTTACAATAAATTTGATTGGGAAGTCCAATGGCAAAAAGAAGGAGATTCACTAGCTCGTTATTTAGTACGAATCGGTGAAATGAAGGAATCTATAAAAATTATTCAACAGGCTCTAGAAGGAATTCCCGGAGGACCTTATGAGAATTTAGAAGTCCGACGTTTTGATAAAGCAAAAAATTCCGAATGGAATAATTTTGAATATAGATTTATTACTAAAAAACTTTCACCCAATTTTGAATTGTCGAAGCAAGAACTTTATGTGAGAGTAGAAGCCCCAAAAGGAGAATTAGGAATTTATTTGATAGGAGATAGTAGTGTTTTCCCTTGGAGATGGAAAATTCGTCCACCCGGTTTTATCAATTTGCAAATTCTCCCTCAACTAGTTAAAAGAATGAAATTGGCAGATATCATGACGATATTAGGTAGTATAGATATCATTATGGGAGAAGTTGATCGTTGAAATGATAATTGATATGACAGAAGTGGAAGTACAAGCTATCAATTCTTTTTCTAGATCGGAATCTTTAAAAGAAGTCTATGGACTCATATGGATCTTTGTTCTTATTTTCACCCTTATATTGGGAATAACAATAGGGGTACTAGTAATTGTGTGGTTAGAAAGAGAAATATCTGCAGCAATACAACAACGGATTGGGCCCGAATATGCCGGTCCATTGGGAATTCTTCAAGCTATAGCAGATGGAACCAAATTGCTTTTTAAAGAAGATATCCTCCCATCTAGAGGAGATATTCGTTTGTTCAGCGCAGGACCCTCTATAGCGGTCATATCTGTTCTACTAAGTTATTTAGTAATTCCTTTTGGATATCGCCTTGTTTTGGCCGATCTTAGTATAGGCGTTTTTTTATGGATCTCCATTTCAAGTATTGCCCCTATTGGACTTCTTATGTCAGGATATGGGTCGAATAATAAATATTCTTTTTCAGGTGGTCTACGGGCTGCTGCTCAATCTATCAGTTATGAAATACCATTAACTCTATGTGTGTTATCAATATCTCTACGTGTGATTCGGCAGAACATTATTATTTTACCTCTTTTCTAGAAATTTTCTAGAACTAGAAATATAATAAAGGAATTGAATATATTCAATGGATATTTTCTTTTTTTATTTATCATTAGGGTTGATGAATTAAGCTAGATAGTTAGATGAGTAAAAGCAAACTGCTTAGAAATTTGCAGTAAGAGGATTAAATCTCATTCCCTATGTACGAGAATAGAAACATAAGCAGTATAAACTGTTTACCCCAAGATTAAGATTCTTTGACCAATTATCATATCTTGAAGCGGGTACAAAAGATCAACCGTATGGGGTTTCTACTACTGTCTTGTATTTATTACCATACTGGGGATCAATCAAAAATCAGTGGACAGTTAGGAACACCAAGGTACACAAAAGATTAGTAATGGGGATAATTTAAGATATAAAAAAGGGTATTTTTGCATATAATTTTGGATAAAACGAATCATAATGAGGACTTTAAGTTGGTAGAAATGACCAAGTAGTACTTCTCTACGATTCCGATCTCGAGTATGCTCCTATTCACTGATTAAAGAAATGACTATAAAAAACGAATTAATCCTTTATTTTTTTTTTTCAGAGTACCTCCTCTCCTCTGAGAAAGAAGAATAGGACAGGAGCAAAAGAAATAGAATGCAAAATATTGAATGGGAAAAATGAAACAAAAAAATACAATACAGGATATTTATTTCTTATTTATTTTCCCCATTCATATTCATATCTATACACATACATGGAATTCTTAATCATAAATTTGGAATTAATGATCAATTCTTTCTAACTAATTCTTTCTTTAGAGTTATCGATAAAACCTAATTTATTGATATAACGAGTATTTTATTTAAGGATTAAGTTATTACCGAATAAAGAGAAATTGTAATTTTAATGGAAAAGATCAATTCGGAAGCGCTTTTTTTATTCTAGCAGACGGAATTTCGTTGGTCTAATTTTTGACTTCCCGGTGTTATTCTATTTAGAATTAGAATCTAAAAATTACAATAATACCGAACAAGTACTTACATTTATTTGTGACCATAGAGGAGCCGTATGAAGCTGAGGTTTCATGTACGGTTTTGAAATAGCGATATGAACAGTAATGTTATTATCGACTATAATTATCTAACAGTTCAAGTACAGTTGATATAGTTGAGTCACAGTCAAAATATGGTTTTTGGGGGTGGAATCTGTGGCGTCAGCCTATAGGGTTTGTTGTTTTTCTAATTTCTTCTCTAGCAGAATGTGAGAGATTACCTTTTGATTTACCAGAAGCAGAGGAGGAATTAGTAGCAGGTTATCAAACAGAATATTCGGGTATTAAATACGCTCTATTTTACCTTGCTTCTTACCTAAATTTATTAGTTTCTTCATTATTTATAACAGTTCTTTACTTAGGCGGGTGGCATTTTTCTATTCCGTATATATCTATTCCTGAACTTTTCGGAATAAATAAAATGACAGGAGTTTTTGGAATAACAATTGGTATATTTATTACATTAGCTAAAGCTTATTTGTTTTTGTTCATTCCTATCACAGCAAGATGGACTTTACCTAGGCTGAGAATGGACCAACTTTTAAATTTTGGATGGAAATTTCTTTTACCTATTTCTCTGGGTAATTTATTATTGACAACTTCTCCCCAACTTATTTACCTATAAAGAATAGAATAAGATAACGATATTCTCCATTCATAACCGATCTTAAACAAGAGAAAGAAACATCAAATTATTCACGGAGATCCACAATATGTTCCCTATGGTGACCGGGTTCATAAATTATGGTCAACAAACAATACGGGCTGCAAGGTACATTGGTCAAAGTTTCATAATTACCCTATCCCATACAAATCGTTTACCTGTAACTATTCAATATCCTTATGAAAAATCGATCATATCAGAACGTTTCCGCGGTCGAATTCACTTTGAATTTGATAAATGTATTGCTTGTGAGGTATGTGTTCGTGTATGTCCCATAGATCTACCCGTTGTTGATTGGAGGTTTAAAAGAGAGATTAAAAAGAAACAATTGCTTAATTATAGTATTGATTTTGGAGTCTGTATATTTTGTGGTAATTGTGTCGAGTATTGTCCAACAAACTGTTTATCGATGACTGAAGAATATGAACTTTCAACTTATGATCGTCACGAATTAAATTATAATCAAATTGCATTAGGTCGGTTACCAATGTCAGTAATTGGAGATTACACAATTCAAACAGTTATGAATTCCAGTCAAATCAAAATGGATAAAGATAAACCCCTTGATTCAAGAACGATTACTGATTACTAATATCTTTTTATATAAAGATAAAGGGAAACAAGTCTCCTTTTTTTGTCAGAAACTAATAAACTTATCTTATTAACTATTGATTGTTGAGAATCACTCTTTGATTTAAACTGCGAATATGTGTTTTCTTAATTATTTAAAAATATTAAAAAATTACAATCTTTCTTTTTTATCTAAAAGAAAAAAGAAAAGATTGGTCGATAATTTTAATAACTTTATCTATATCCACAGGAATCCATCCATATTAAGATTAAATTGCATTAGAAACTCATCATATATAAGAAAAAAATAAGAGGAGCACCCCCTCTCTTTCCTGGACTATTTAGTAAGGTCATGAAATATTTTGACTTATTTTTCTCTTATACATAATGGATTTACCTGGACCAATACATGATATACTTGTAGTATTTCTGGGATCATTTCTTATATTAGGAAGTCTAGGAGTAGTATTGTTTACTAATCCAATTTATTCCGCCTTTTCGTTGGGATCGGTTCTTGTTTGTATATCCTTATTCTATATTTCATCAAACTCCTATTTTGTAGCTGCCGCCCAGCTTCTTATTTATGTAGGAGCCATAAATGTCTTAATCATATTTGCTGTTATGTTCGTGAATGGTTCAGAATATTCCAACGACTCCTATCTTTGGACTATTGGAGATGGAGTCACTTCACTGGTTTGTATAAGTATTCTTTTTTCACTAATTACTACTATCGCAGATACGTCATGGTACGGAATTATTTGGACTACAAGATCAAATCAGATTATAGAGCAAGACTTTATAAGCAACGTTCAACAAATTGGAATTCATTTATCAACAGATTTTTATCTTCCCTTTGAACTCATTTCTATAATTCTTTTAGTTTCTTTGATAGGCGCAATTACTATGGCTCGTCAATAATAAATAGTTTAGTTAGAATTTTCAAAAATTTGAGTTTAATCTACTGTCAATATTCCCTTTTTTATGGAATTGCTCGATTCTAGTCAATCAACTTGGTTGAATTTTTGTTCATATTGAAACGAATCGAAGTTGATCAGGAGTTAGTCAATGATGTTCGAACATGTACTTTTTTTGAGTGTCTATTTATTTTCGATCGGTATCTATGGATTGATCACAAGTCGAAACATGGTTAGAGCACTTATGTGTCTTGAACTTATACTAAATTCGGTTAATATTAATCTCGTACTATTTTCTGATATATTTGATAGTCGCCAATTAAAAGGAGAGATTTTCTCAATCTTTATTATAGCCATTGCAGCGGCGGAAGCTGCTATTGGGCTAGCTATTGTTTCGTCGATCTATCGTAACAGAAAATCAACTCGTATTAATCAATCGAGTTTGTTGAAGAATTAGCCATAACTATAATATATATATACATATAAATATATAATATATATATATAGAAATTGTAGAAAAAATTTTCTATAAAATATCATTTCAGTGTTTTTTATATATTATATTTATTTACAAATAATACTAATATGTATAGTAATATTTCAATATATTATAGTAATATATTGAAATATTGATGATCTATTAGCCAACGTGAAGTTGCACGTATGATTCATGTGACTCATATAATCATGGTTGTTGAAAGATAAATCAAAGTCTCTTGGTCCCTTCTCATGAACAGATTTATAAAAATTTTGATTCTTAAGATTTTTTTTGATAAATCATTGATTCATCTGGTTTCTATATATAAAGAAAATATAAATATAGAATAAATTTATAATTATATAATTTAGAATTTGTTTTTTACTTTACCAGATCGAAAATTTTTTATGTTCAAAACTGGAATTTATAGACCCAATGTCACATTCAGTAAAAATTTATGATACATGTATAGGGTGCACTCAATGTGTACGAGCCTGCCCCACAGATGTATTGGAAATGATACCTTGGGACGGATGTAAAGCTAAGCAAATTGCTTCCGCGCCAAGAACCGAAGACTGTGTAGGTTGTAAAAGATGTGAATCCGCCTGTCCAACAGATTTTTTGAGTGTCCGTGTTTATTTATGGCATGAAACAACTCGCAGCATGGGTCTATCTTATTGATACGTTATAATAAATTCCACTTGAATCATTTGATTCCTTTTTACCGACAAAAACCCGTGCTCAAAAGAATATATTTTCTTGAGCACGGGCTTTTTGGTCAAAACGTATCTTGTCTTTATCACGAGTTATTTCCCTTGGTTAACAATACTTGTAGTTTTGCCAATATTCGCGGGTTCCTCAATTTTCTTTCTCCCTCATAGGGGGAATAAGGTATTTAGATGGTATACTATATGTATTTGCTTATTAGAACTCCTTATAACAACCTATGTGTTCTGTTATCATTTCCAATTGGACGATCCATTAATTCAATTAGAAGAGGATGCTAAATGGATAAATGTTTTAAATTTTCACTGGAGACTGGGAATCGACGGACTTTCCGTAGGACCAATTTTACTAACAGGATTTATCACTACTTTAGCTACTTTAGCAGCTTGGCCTGTTACTCGGAATTCGCGATTGTTCTATTTCCTGATGTTAGCAATGTACAGTGGTCAAATAGGATTATTTTCTTCTAGAGATCTTTTACTTTTTTTTATCATGTGGGAGTTAGAATTAATTCCTGTTTACTTACTTTTATCTATGTGGGGAGGAAAGAAACGTTTGTACTCAGCTACAAAGTTTATTTTGTACACTGCGGGGGGTTCCATTTTTCTCTTAATAGGAGTTCTAAGTATGGGTTTATATGGTTCCAATGAACCGACATTGGATTTTGACAGATTAGCTAATCAGTCATATCCTGTTACATTAGAAATAATATTCTATTTGGGCTTCCTTATTGCTTATGCTGTCAAATCACCGATTATACCCCTACATACATGGCTACCAGATACCCATGGAGAAGCACATTACAGTACATGTATGCTTCTAGCGGGAATCTTATTAAAAATGGGAGCATATGGATTGATTCGTATCAATATGGAATTATTACCACATGCTCACTCTATATTTTCTCCTTGGTTGGTGATAGTAGGGGCAATCCAAATAATTTATGCAGCTTCAACCTCGCTTGGTCAACGCAATCAAAAAAAAAGAATAGCCTATTCTTCTGTATCGCACATGGGTTTCACAATTATAGGAATTGGTTCTATAACCGACATGGGACTCAACGGAGCCGTTTTACAAATACTCTCTCATGGATTTATTGGTGCTGCACTTTTTTTCTTGGTAGGAATGAGTTGTGATAGAATACGTCTTGTTTATCTCGACGAAATGGGGGGGATATCCATTCCAATGCCAAAAATATTTACCATGTTTAGTAGTTTCTCGATGGCTTCTCTTGCATTGCCGGGAATGAGTGGTTTTGTTGCGGAATTAGTAGTATTTTTTGGACTAATTACCAGTCCAAAATATCTTTTAATGCCAAAAATATTAATTACCCTTGTAATGGCAATTGGAATGATATTAACTCCTATTTATTTGTTATCTATGTTACGTCAGATGTTCTATGGATACAATTTTTTCAATGTTCCAAACTCAAATTTCGTAGATTCTGGACCACGAGAATTATTTGTTTCGATCTGTATCTTTTTACCCGTAATAGGAATTGGTATTTATCCTGATTTCGTTCTTTCTTTATCAGTTGACAAGATACAAGCTATCCTATCTAATTATTTTCATAGATAGTTTTTTTTCTTAATGAGATAGAAAGTCTTATAATTTTCAATTTTAAGATTTTTGAAACTATTCACTGTACAACGAAAAAAAAAAATAAAGTGAATTAGAAAGATGTATCCCAAGTTTTTGAGAACCGTTTGAATCTTAATTCAAACAGTTCTTAAAAACTCGCACAAATTTTCGTTATATACGTCTTACTTATTCCGCATGGAATTTCTGCAATTCAATTCGATTTTATGTGAATGAACCATAACTATGTAGACCTATTCCTAATAGATTGATCCCAAAATAGCATATCCAAATTATAAGAAATCCTATAGAAGCTACAAGTGCCGAATTCGTACCGTGCAAACTTTGATTTGTTCTAGTATGTGAATAAATCGCGAATATGGTCCAAGTAATAAATGCCCAAGTTTCCTTGGGGTCCCAATTCCAATAAGACCCCCATGCTTCGTTAGCCCATACTGCTCCAGAAAGAATACCTATGGTTAAAAAGGTAAACCCTAAACTAATAACACGATAACTCCAATAATCCAAACGCTGAATTAATTGATATTTATAATAATTTGGAAATGAAAGAAAAGAAGTGTTGTTAAAAGCACTTCTTTTTTCGTTCAAGTATTCGATCTTCCCAAAGAAAAATGACTTAATTAATAAATTTTTGCTTCTAAAAAAAATATCGATGTTTTTTCTAAATGCAATGACTAAAAAAGCGACTGATAATAACGAACCACATAAAAGAGCCGCATAGCTCAATAACATCATACTTACATGCATCATTAACCACTGAGATTGTAGAGCAGGTACTAATATTGCTGATTGATGCATTTTACTTGAAAGACCAGATGTAGCGAAACCTTGAGTAAAAATGGCACTTTGCGCGGTTATTGTGCTTAAATCATTTTTATGATTCCATAGCTTGGAAACTATATGAATAATGGAAAAACTCCATGAAAGAAAGATCAATGACTCGTATAAATTACTTAATGGAAAATGTCTTGAAGAAATCCAACGAATAACTAATAATCCTGTTAGAGAAAAAAAAGTAGCTAACATTCCTTTTTCCGACGAATGGCGTAATCCGATGATTTCGTGAACTAATAGAATCATCAAATGAATCGCAATCACAATTGAAACGATCGAAAAAGAGAGATGAGTTAATATATGTTCTAAAGTCGCAAATATCATACATAAAAGGGGTTACAGAATTGAAATCGGGAATTAAATACATTATAAGATCCATTCTATCTCTTTTAGAGTATGCCGCCACTCGGACTCGAACCGAGATGCTCTAGCACTGCTTCCTAAGAGCAGCGTGTCTACCAATTTCACCATAGCGGCTTACTTGAAATAATAATAGTCAATTCATGTTGAATCGTCTAGATGTGGATTCTAGAATCTGATATAGTTATACTTTAGGAAACATTAGAATGGATGAATAAAGGTTCTTTTAAACTCTTTTGTTTTAAAAAAAGTATTCTTTGAATTTTGAATAACACTTAGAAAACTTAGAAAGATATTTTTTTTATCAAAAATAAATATAAATTAAATAAATAGGATTTTATACATATCAAAATGTAATTACTAAATTTAATGTAATTACTAAATTGAATAAATTTAATTAGAAATTAAAAAATTAGAAATTAAAAGACTCTTTTTCTAAAAATCTTGTTTTTAGTCTACTTTTTAATGTACTTAGTGTAATTTTATTAATTATTCTAATTATTCCATCTAATTATTCCAATTATATTAGAGAATATATAGAATATTAATTAATTATATAATATATATACTCTTTGTTGTTTGTTATGTACATAATTTAAATATAGGATAATATTTAGTAAACAAAACCAATTTAATTTGATCTTGAGATATACATATAATAAAACAAAACAGTTTTAATATTTATCATAATTGCATTTTATTTCTTTTCCTAATGGAAAAAAAAATTTCTACTGGGAAAAGAAATAAAATAATACTTAGAACCAAACTAGCAGACAGATAAGTTAGTATTCGACATAAAATAGCAGCGAGTTCTAACTAATCTTGAGGAGGTCAATACATAAGTTAATGGAAATTTTTCATATTCTAAATATAGAAAAGTTCTTTAAATCACGGAATTCCAATTATTCCAAGATTTTCTTATTTGTTTGCCGCACAAAAAAACTTTTCGAATTTCCCGTAGAAACTGACTTTGCTAAAGAAAAGGCTTTTATTGCAACTAAATTTCCCTTTTTCTTCCAAATATTTCTACGAATACGTTTTTTTGATATAGAAGTACGTTTTTTTGGAACTGCCATAAAAAAAAATTCCTTTTTATTGTTGTATGTGAAAGACATGTATTGATCAATATGGATCGTTTTTTTTTAGTCTTAGTCATTTTTTATTATTATATTTAATTCCGTTGATAATTTTTTTTTTTTTATAAACAATACAAATATATTGTTTATATATATACATGTGTGTTACATATATAATAAACTAGGAAAAAATAGAAGAAAAGAAAGCAAAATTTTAAAAGGAATTTTCTAGTAGTTAATATGTTAAACAAGACATTCCGTTAGCTAAGAAAAGGAACTTTCATTTTAAGTTTTTTTTTTATTTCAGTTCTAGAATATAAGAAGTAAGGAGTTTTATAAGATTTCTGATATTTTCTTATCTTATTGGATTTCAATCCAATCAATCAATTCCACAAAAAATAGAAATTGGGTAATAAAAAAAAAATTACTAGAGGAATTAGTTGATTTATTGATGCATACTATATATCCATATCCATATTCTACCGATATTGGTATAGTTATTTTTGCTTACTTTTCTTACTTTTACTTTGCTTACTATAGTATATGATATGGTTACATATTACTAGAATAGAATTCTAGTATAGTGGCAAAATTTTTAAAAATATCATATTCTCATTTTTTTTTATATATTTTTATAGTTAAAAAATGAATATTTTTTTTTATTAATAACTCAAAAATTACTCTATATCGAGCTATTTGGGCAAAGCATTTAAGGAACAAATTATAACTTTTTCAAATTTTTTAAATAAAATATCTGAAAAAAGTAAGAAAAATTTAAAATAAGAATATTTAAGGTTTCATGTTTTTTTTTCTTCAAAAGCAATAAAAATTGGTGAATCGGAAACAATTATAAGAAAAAAACGAAAATTTGTGTTTTTTTATGGAACATACATATAAATATGCATGGATAATACCTTTTCTTCCATTTCCTGTTACTATGTTAATAGGATTTGGACTTCTGCTTATTCCTGCAGCAACAAAAAATATTCGACGTATGTGGGCTTTTCCGAGTGTTTTGATGCTAACTATAGCTATGGTGTTTTCTGTTAATCTTTCTATTCAGCAAATAAACGGAAATTTTATCTATCAATATCTATGGTCTTGGACTGTCAATAATAATTTTTCTTTAGAGTTCGGATACTTGATTGATCCGCTTACTTCTATTATGTCAATATTAATTACTACTGTTGGAATCATGGTTCTTATTTATAGTGATAATTATATGTCTCATGATCAAGGATATTTGAGATTTTTTGCTTATATGAGTTTTTTCAATACTTCTATGTTGGGATTAGTTACTAGTTCTAATTTGATACAAATTTATATTTTTTGGGAACTTGTAGGAATGTGTTCCTATTTATTAATAGGTTTTTGGTTCACACGACCAATTGCAGCAAGTGCTTGTCAAAAAGCTTTTGTAACCAATCGTATAGGGGATTTTGGTTTATTATTAGGAATTTTAGGATTTTATTGGATAACGGGTAGTTTAGAATTTCGAGATTTGTTCGAAATAGTTACTAATTTAATTCATAATAATGGAGTAGATTCTTTATTTGTTACTCTTTGTGCTTCTTTTTTATTCCTCGGCGCAGTTGCTAAATCTGCACAATTTCCCCTTCACATATGGTTACCTGATGCTATGGAAGGACCCACTCCCATTTCGGCTCTTATACATGCTGCTACTATGGTAGCAGCAGGAATTTTTCTTGTAGCTCGGCTTCTTCCTCTTTTCATAGTCATACCTTACATAATGAATCTTATTTCCTTAATAGGTGTAATAACAGTACTATTAGGAGCTACTTTGGCTCTTGCTCAAAGAGATATTAAAAGAAGTTTAGCTTATTCTACCATGTCTCAATTGGGTTATATTATGTTAGCTCTGGGTATAGGTTCTTATAGGGCTGCTTTATTCCATTTGATCACTCATGCCTATTCGAAAGCTTTATTGTTTTTAGGATCTGGATCCATTATTCATTCAATGGAATCCGTTGTTGGATTTTCACCAGATAAAAGTCAAAATATGGTTCTTATGGGGGGGTTAACAAAATATATTCCGATTACAAGAATTACTTTTTTATTAGGTACACTTTCTCTTTGTGGTATTCCACCTCTTGCTTGTTTTTGGTCGAAAGATGAAATTCTTAATGATAGTTGGTTGTATTCACCAATTTTCGCAATAATCGCTTCATTTACAGCAGGATTCACTGCATTTTATATGTTTCGAATGTATTTACTTACCTTTGATGGGCATTTGCGTATTCATTTTCAAAATTACAGTAGCGCTAAAAATAGTTCTTTCTATTCAATATCTTTATGGGGAAAAGAAGTACCCCAAGCAAAAAAAAAAAAATTACTGTTTTCAACAATGAATACTAAGATTTATTTTTTTTCAAAAAATACATATCAAATTGAAAATTCTTTTCAAAATAGAGTACGATACTTTAGTACTTACTTTAGAAATAAATATACTTACACCTATCCTCACGAGTCGGACAATACTATGTTGTTTCCCATGCTTATATTGGTATTATTTACTTTATTCATTGGATCAATCGGAATTGATTTTGGTAGAATAGATCCTGATCTATTGTCAAAGTGGTTAACTCCATCTACCAAATTTTTCCATCAAAATGAGTCTTCGGATTTTTATGATTTTTTAAAAAATGCA